CCGCTTCCGTTTCTACTTTCCTTAAGCGGGCCCGGGCTTTCTCCAGCTGTTCAACGGCTGCTTCCCGTAGTTCTTCTGAATTTTGAATAGTTCTCAAGATTCTCTGTTTTCGATTATCTAATAAATCACTTAATGAAAGTAGATTCTCTTTGCATTTATTTAAAAATGTCTATGATCTCTTCCCGAACCAAACATGAATCTTTCAATTCATTTGGCTCTCACACTCAATTCCGTATAGGAAATTTCCCTATCTTTATTATCGAATGAGCCTATCCTCTTTTCTCTATTTCTAAACATCTTGAAAATGATTACCAATACAAGATTAAAATATTTGGAGGACTCTTCTGACCAAACAAATAATTGTCAGCAAAGTTGTTTTTTTTATTCAAATCCAAAGAATTCTGATTAATTTATACGTAGGTCATCAATTCCGCATTGTATAAAAGGAGGCGTTAAACAAAACACCTGTTTTTCCTATTTTTCATCGTAAAGAGAATTCAAGTCATTTTATCGACATGAGTGTTCTATATCGAAAAAATTCCAATTTCCGTATTAACATAGTGGTAGAAAGAATACTACATTGCGTCTAAACTTCAAACTGGTTAGCTTTAACCATGGTAATGCTCCAAAATTCTTGGTTGATAGAGAATCAAAGTAGATTTACCAATGAATCGCGAAATGCTATGGTTCTTAACTATTTTTTTGTTTATTTACAAATTTATTTAGTAAGAAGTCATTCGCCGGATCATGCACGTTTTTCTAGTTATAATGAAAAAAGTGCAGTTGGTTGGATCCAATCTATTCTTTGAAATAAACAACTCGCACACACTCCCTTTCCAAAAAAAATTAATACACCTAGCACTACACTTAGATTTATTAGATTTGTTGCTAAAATATCGGTATCAAACCCGAAACTTCCGGCGGATGGCCAGTAAATGAAGCAAAGAAAAGAATCGGTTATATTTTTCATATGATCGCATCTCCTCTTATGGATAGACTAATTTTGTTTCTACGATTCCCAGTTTTTTGATTTTTTGATTCGTTTTTTTATAATAAATTAAAGTTTATTCTATACTATTTTCATTTCTTACTAAGAATTAATCTGAATTACTAGTAAGAATATGAATATAATAAGAATTTTATTCTATCAAATAGAGAATATAGAATCTATTTATTAATAAATAGATTCTATATTCTCTAATTGGTTAAGATTCCCTATAAGAACGATACCTCTTAGAAGTAGATACTAGTTCTTATGTCAATTGCAAAATATCTAGTTGTTTTCAATTCTAAATTAAATAAAGGGGGCGCTCATTGGACTAAATAAAGGGACGGAAGAAGGCGAATCAGTATGTTAATCCGAATGAAGAATAAATTGTAGGAGTTAAATCGGAATATATATATATTATAGAAGTATATATAAAAAAAAAAAAGCAATATATATAAAAGCAATAGCAGCAATGAAAGTCCACGGAAAAAACAATATGTATTTTTCTTTTTCTATTTTTTTAAAAGATTAAACAAAAGGATTGGCAAATAAAAGTGCTAATGCTACAACCAGCCCATAAATAGTTAAAGCTTCCATAAAAGCCAGACTAAGTAATAAAGTACCCCTTATTTTGTCCTCTGCTTCCGGTTGTCGCGCAATCCCTTCTACAGCTTGCCCTGCAGCTGTACCTTGACCAACTCCAGGTCCAATAGAAGCAAGCCCGACGGCCAACCCAGCAGCGATAACAGAAGCAGCAGAAATCAGTGGATCCATGATAAGTTTCTCCTATTCCAAATAAAATAAAGAAAAGAAATAGTTAATAATATAATCAACCAAGAAATTATGACTTAATTATTTCATTCTTCATTTTCATTTATCTAGTCGAAGTTTAATTCATGAATAATTTTTATTGAATTATCCAAATAACTTCGATATTCATTTTTTTTTCGTTTCTATCCATGTAGTTTTTTGTGAATACATACAATTTTTTTTCTTATCTTAAATTTTGAACCATTCTTTTAATTCTTCGTTCTTTCTTTTTCTTTATTTCCATTTTTGAATTATTCAATACCTAAATTTAGAGTAGTAGCAGGACAAATTTAGATAGTCATATATAACTAATGAATATCTACTATGACATATACATGTGTTTGTTCGATATCGTAAACCAATTAGTTATACCTTAGATTCAATAGGATTCAATAGGATTCGAGAATCATTCTTGGAAACCCCTAAAAAACTAAGAGTTGTCTTATAATGATTAGATTATATATATACACTTAGTTCGACCCCCTCACCCTATTTTTTGTCCTTTCTTTTATTCATTATTATCCCACATGGATCGAATTAATCTAAATCAATTCGAAAGACCAAATTATTACTATGGAAATATTCGAATTTAATTTGATTTAGGAAAATCAAATAAACTTTGGTCAATTATTAAATGTGAATGAATGAAACGGAAATATTTTCTAGTTCGATATAACATCTTTTTTTTTTTTGAATCACATGTCATAAACAACGTAGATATCATCCGAAATTATAGTTCCCAATCTAATATTATTTCTAATATTAATTAAATATAATATATTAAATATTAGTATATTATATTTAATTAATATTAGAAATAAGTAAATATTAGTATATTATATTTAATTAATATTAGAAATAATTAATATACTAATAAGTAAATATATTAAATATACTAATCGTAAATATATTAAATATACTAATCTGACATCTAATAAGAATTTTCATTAAATATGTTTATAGTTCTAATTAAATGAACAAAATAATAAATAAAAATAATATTCATTGGAGTAAAATACAAATTGGTCAAAAAAAGACTATTTTGATAACTAATCAATGATGGCCTTCCATAGATTCACCTATATAAGCCGCAGCTAAGGTAGCAAAAATAAGAGCTTGAATACCGCTTGTAAATAATCCCAGAAACATAACAGGTATAGGAACTACTAAAGGTACTAACGAAACAAGAACAACAACTACTAATTCATCAGCTAATATATTTCCGAAAAGTCGAAAACTAAGTGATAAGGGTTTTGTGAAATCTTCTAAGATGTTAATCGGTAAAAGGATTGGAGTTGGTTGGATGTATTTACCAAAATAAGCCAATCCTTTTTTTGAAATACCCGCATAGAAATAGGCTACTGACGTAAGTAAAGCTAATGCAACAGTAGTATTTATATCATTTGTGGGTGCAGCTAATTCTCCATGAGGTAACTTTATAATTTTCCAAGGCAAAAGAGCCCCTGACCAATTCGAAACAAAAATAAATAGAAACAAAGTTCCAATAAACGGAACCCACGGACCATATTCTTCTCCAATCTGAGTTTTGCTCACGTCTCGGATGAATTCAAGGACATATTCAAAGAAATTCTGACCGGACGTTGGAATAGTTTGCGGATTTCTAACAACTAGAATGGTTGAAATTAATAAGATAGCAATTACAACCCAAGAGGTAATAAGTACTTGAGCATGCACTTGAAAATCCCCTATTTGCCAATAGAAATGTTGACCTACTTCGACAGCAGATATATCATAGAATCTGTTTAATGTGTTGATGTAACATAATAGAACATTCATATTGCCCTGCCCTCTAAAAAAAAATATATATATAACTTGAAAGGGAATTATTTTGATTCAACCATTTCCTTATTTGACTTTCATTTCCTTTTCTATTTTGAATACCTACTAATCACAAAATATTTATTTTTGCAAAATTTTGTAATGCTATAATAACCGATTCCATAAATCTATGACCGCCCAACCAAATCTAAAAATTTATTTATCTTATTATTAATCAAAAATTTCGTATATAGCTAGAACGACCCTCACAAATTGCAAAAACTAATTTGTTAAGAATTAATCGGATTGAAGCTATAGCATCATCATTAGCTGGAATCGAAATATCTGCTAGATCTGGGTCACAATTTGTATCGATTAAACAAATCGTTGGAATTCCCAAAGTGATACATTCTCGAAGAGCCGTATATTCTTCTTGCTGATCAACGATTATTACAATATCGGGTAACCCCGTCATATATTTTATGCCACCCAGATATGTTTCCAAATGAGATAATTGTCTCTTGAACATAGCGGCATCTCTTTTTGGAAGAGAGTTCAGTTTCCCTGTCTTTTGCTCCGTTCTCAAGTCCCTGAACTTACGAAGTCTCGTTTCTGTAGTATACCAATTCGTTAACATACCTCCGAGCCATTTTTTATTAACATAATGACATCGAGCTCTTATTGCAGCCCGTGTTACTGAATCGGCTGCTTTTTTTTTTGTACCAACAATTAAGAATTGTTTTCCCATGCTTGCTGCATCAAAAACCAAATCACAAGCTTCTGATAAAAAACGAGCAGTTCGAGTAAGATTTGTAATATGAATACCTTTACGCTTTGCCGATATAAAAGGTGCCATTCGAGGATTCCATTTCCGAGTATCATGGCCAAAATGAACTCCAGCTTCCATCATCTCTTCAAAAGTTATGTTCCAATATCTTTTTGTCATTTATCCCCACACGTTTTTTTTTTTAAAAAAGTGAAAAAAACGAGACCAGGTATCCTGAAATAGCAATAAATAATTGTTCCGATGGAACCTTCTCTTTTATAGACGATTGGCCGTTAATATATAATCAGGTCATTTATTTTTTTCTATTTATTATACTTTATTACCAAATCAAATGACTGCATTTAAAGGGATGAATTGAATGCTTCCTAAAAGCGCATTCAATCCTATATTTCTAATGTATCACAGAAAATTATTTGAAATGAAAAGAATCAAATAATTTTCTGTGATGGAACAAAAGATTTCGAATTTCTACTTCGAATAATTTTTTTTTTTTCAAGGTAATTTTGTTATATTGCGTTGACCGTGAACGGTGCATTATTCTTTTGAATCCGGTACCAACGGGTATCATTCCCCCTAAAACAACATTCTCTTTAAGACCTTTCAACCAATCAATACGACCCCGAAGAGCGGCTTTTGCTAAAACTCTAGCAGTTTCTTGAAAACTCGCTTCGGATATGAAACTTTGAGTATTCAGAGATGTTTTTGTTATTCCCAATAATAAAGCTCGGTAACAAATTGCTTCTTCCAAGGCACGCCCAGTTCGTTCTGCTCGCAATAATCCAATTAATTCACCGGGTAAAAATACATTAGACATTCCATCTTCTGAAACCAAGACTTTGGATGTTATTTGACGCACAATAATTTCGATATGTCTATTATGGATGTGTACTCCCTGGGATCGATAAACCTTTTGGATTTTATTAACCAAAGAAATACGACTTTGCGCTATAGTTAGCTCAGCACCAATCAAGAATCCCCAAGGAATGCCGAGAATTCTTGTTATACACTCATTCCAAGCATCAATTCTTTTTTCGAGATTCATCGATATTGAATCAATCGAACGTATTTCTAATATCTGTTCCACTTTTGGAAGACCTTGTGTTATATCACCGGATCTCGATTTTTCATATATGAATGTAACTAAAATATCTCCTTGATAAAGGATTTCTCCATAATGGCCATGAATGGTTGCTCCTGGAGTCGCCAAATATGGGTTAGCCGATCTTATTATTACAGAATCCATTTGAACAGTTATAACTTGACCCGATTTTAGTTTTAGATGTGGTCCATTTTTCATTTTAGCTATACATATATTTTCACAAATAAATTGTCCAAGACTAATTATTGTAAACGTTTTTTCACAATCATAATGATGTAGAAAATACCAATTCAAATGGAATGGATTCAAAACGATATTACTGTCTAGATCGGGTTTAAAAATTTTATCATTTTCGTCCATTAAATAATATTTAATTACTTGAAAAATTTCCGTTATTTTGTCAAGTTGGAAATTTTTCATTATTGATATTTGATTATGAGTTATTAAACGGTAAAGTGAATAAAAATTTCCAACTTGACGGGCTATCCCTAAAGGGCCTAATGAATTATTATTATTAATTGGAATTTTAGGATTTTTTTTTATCCCATTGTGATATTTAACATTGTTGAATGGTCTTATTTGAAAACAATTAGATGATGACAAAATTATCCAAGATCGGCATTCCTTATTTCTATTCAACAACATACGAATAGTTCCGTGATTTTGGCTAAGTGATTTTTTAATTTTTGCCTTGGAATGAATAGAAAAAAATGGATTGATATTGATCCGATCCGATTCATTATCCGCGATCAATCCTAAACCAGATGGGTCATTTCTTTTTCTGATATATGAAGTATTCGATTTTACTAAGTCAATTCTTAGAAAATACTCAATCAAACCGTTTGTACTTACTTCAACAAAGGAAGAGGGGGCCTCCTCAATAGAAGTACTTTTTTTGCCTTGATCCCAATTCAAGACTAAACAAGTCCGAACTAATTGAATCCTTGTGTCGGAAATTCCCCGAATGGATTTTCCATTTCCATAAAGAATATAATTGACAACTTTGAGTTCCAGATTATCTCTTTCCTGGAATAGATCTTGGGGAAAAAGTTTTACAAAATCGATACTGTCCGGTATTTCATATAAAATTACAGGCCGAACCAAAACAAAATACTTTTTCTTGGTAGTTGTGATCCATTGGACATAGATCCAATTATGAATTTTTTTTGATTCCTTCCATTTTTTTTTTACCGTTCCGGGTGGTATCAAGATAGAACTGTGTCGGGATATCTTATCCCTCTCTCCGGGAAAATGGATATTTCCAGAAAATATTTTTAATTCGATTTTTTTTTTTTTCTTTTCTAATCGGACCAATCCGCCTACTCGACTTCTTATATTGAAAGTGATTGGTGTTCCTATTCCAACGAGACTATTATTCCGTACCATTATGGAAGAAGATTCGGGTAAAATATGCACTTCTTCGGGAATAAAAAAAAATCGATCTACTTTGATTTGGTATTTTGGCTTTAATTCTTTGATTCCTCGATACTCAATGAAATCTTCTTTTTGAAAAACGGAATGAATTCCTATAGTTCTATATTTAGTAATTCCTGAATTCTGTCTTCTGTATTGAGGATCATCGAAATAAGCAAAAATACTATTTCTATGAAAAATACCATTGATAGGTATTTCAATGGAAACACCAGAAGGTCGCATTAGTTCGTTCTTTCCTTCTTGAATCGATTGGAATGGAATAAGAAATCTATTTCTTCGTCTTTTGGCCAATAAATAAAAAGTATCGTGAAAAATAGCAGGATCCATTAAATGAGAATGATCCGTACATATTATTTGATTAAATATTGAATAATTGCTAATCCCCTTTTCTTTTGTACCAAAAGTCTTCAAACTTAATAATTTTCGTTTTACTTCATCATTACTTACTAAAAGATTAGAAATATTTCTTTTTCCAGTAGAAAGAGAATCAATGTTAATTTGATCTTGATCCTTGCGAAGTAAAAAATGGATTGTATCAGACCTGCACGACTTTCCTGATAAGATCCATAAATGACTTGTTTTTGGTAAGATATGTACATTACT